ATGCGTTGATTATTTTCGACGAATCACAAGGATATTGGTACATTGTACATTCTGTTTGGAATATGATCTGGGTTAGTAGGAACTGCATTAAGTCTACTGATTCGAGCTGAGTTAGGACAACCTGGTGCTCTTTTAGGGGATGACCAGTTATATAATGTAATTGTAACAGCCCATGCTTTCGTAATGATTTTTTTCTTAGTTATACCGATGATAATCGGAGGCTTTGGAAACTGACTGGTCCCGCTAATATTAGGAGCTCCAGATATGGCGTTTCCTCGGCTAAATAACATGAGATTTTGACTGCTTCCTCCGGCACTTCTCCTTTTGTTATCATCAGCAGCAGTAGAGAGGGGGGTGGGAACTGGATGAACGGTTTACCCCCCATTAGCGGGGAATTTAGCACATGCCGGAGGTTCGGTGGACTTAGCTATTTTTTCACTTCACCTTGCCGGTGCCTCTTCAATCCTAGGTGCAGTTAACTTTATTACAACCATTATTAATATGCGATGACGAGGAATGCAGTTTGAACGTCTCCCTCTATTTGTATGATCTGTAAAAATTACGGCAATTTTATTACTTCTTTCGCTGCCTGTATTAGCGGGTGCTATTACTATATTACTAACAGATCGAAATTTTAATACAGCTTTCTTTGACCCTGCGGGAGGGGGAGACCCTATTTTATACCAGCACCTATTTTGGTTCTTTGGTCACCCTGAGGTTTACATTTTAATTCTCCCAGGTTTTGGTATAATTTCTCATATTGTCAGCCATTACTCAGCTAAGAAAGAAACTTTCGGGACTCTCGGTATAATTTATGCTATGCTAGCCATTGGTATACTAGGCTTCATTGTGTGGGCACACCACATATTTACTGTTGGAATGGATGTTGATACACGAGCCTACTTCACAGCCGCCACAATAATTATTGCCGTTCCTACAGGAATTAAAGTATTTAGTTGACTTGCGACAATCTACGGAGCTAAAATTAAATATGAGACGCCAATGCTCTGAGCACTGGGTTTTATCTTTCTTTTTACTGTTGGTGGTTTGACTGGGATCGTCCTATCAAATTCTTCCTTAGATATTATACTACATGATACCTATTACGTGGTAGCTCATTTCCACTATGTATTATCTATGGGGGCGGTCTTTGCTCTATTTGGTGCCTTCAACTATTGATTTCCTTTATTAAGGGGGGTGACCTTGCACAGTCGGTGGACAAAAGCCCATTTTTACGTAATATTCATCGGTGTGAATGTCACATTTTTCCCCCAGCACTTCCTAGGGCTGAGTGGAATGCCTCGACGATATTCGGATTATCCCGACTGCTATACAAAATGAAATGTTATCTCTTCTATCGGATCGATAATTTCTTTTGTAGCTGTTTTATATTTTATGGTTATCGTCTGAGAGGCCCTTGTATCCCAGCGGAGTGTCATCTGAAGTACCCACTTGAGGACAGCCCTGGAATGAGACAACATTCTTCCTGCAGATTTCCACAATGCCCCTGAAACAGGAGCATTAGTTGCTGCATAAATTTACTTTTAACAGGATATGGGCCTATGAGGACAATTAGGATTTCAAGACGCTGCTTCCCCCCTAATAGAAGAACTAATTTTTTTCCATGACCATGCTATAATAATCTTGGTAATAATTATTAGCCTAGTTGGGTATGCTGCCCTATCCCTTATGCTGAACAAGTATACATGTCGCTCACTAGTAGAGGGGCAAGAGATTGAAACAATTTGAACCATTGTTCCGGCAGTAATTTTAGTTTTCTTAGCATTACCTTCTTTGCGCCTATTATACCTCTTAGACGAGGTTGGAGATTGCAGTCTGACGGTAAAAAGAATCGGCCACCAATGGTATTGAAGCTACGAATATTCAGATTTTTTAGACATTGAGTTTGATTCGTATATAATTCCCACAAATGAGTTAGAATCGGGAGATTTTCGACTACTTGAAGTTGATCATCGAGTTGTGCTACCGACTCAGGCGGACATTCGAGTATTAGTGACTTCAGCTGATGTTATTCATTCTTGAGCGGTACCTTCATTAGGGATTAAAGCAGATGCTATTCCCGGACGCCTAAATCAACTAAGTTTTTTTATTAAGTACCCTGGTGTATTTTATGGGCAGTGCTCTGAGATTTGCGGGGCAAATCACTCATTTATGCCAATTGTGCTAGAAGCAGTCCCGTTAAAAAATTTCATGGAATGAGTCATTAACACCTCTGAGTAAAAAGTTAGTTAAAATATAATATAAGGTTGTCAGCCTTAAGTCACTAGCCCTAAGACTAGTACTTTTTACATGCCTCAATTATCCCCTCTTAACTGAATCTTCTTATTCATCTTATTTTGAGTATCTGTACTAAGCCTATCTGTACTAATTTGGTGGTCAAAGAAAACATTTTTTAAAGCAAATCCTGTCTTTGTTTCTGCCGTAAAAGAAAACAAATGAAATTGATAAACTAAAAGAATGCTCGTAGACATTTTCTCTTCATTTGATGATAACAACCAAGTATTTATATCGATATACGTACTGATGTGATTTTTCTCCTTAGTTACTATTCTACTTTTTAGTTCTTCTTATTGGGTGACAGGTCCACGGTGGGCAAGTACAGTCATGACTTTTAAAGACACTGTCTCCTCCCAAATTTTCGCTCTTATGGTTTGAAAGATAGGAGGTTTTATTAACATTATCACGGGGTTGTTTTTATTTTTAATTATAATAAACCTGAGTGGCCTAATTCCATATGTTTTTAGCCCTACTAGGCATCTCGCAATTTCTCTGTCTCTGGGGCTGCCCTTGTGATTAAGATTAATCATCTCAGCTATTTTCTACAATCCAAGATCCGTAATTGCAAGCCTGTTACCTATGGGTGCCCCGGCCCCTTTGAATCCCTTTTTAGTTATTATCGAGACGGTGAGGATCGTGGTACGGCCCATTACCCTATCTGTTCGGCTTACTGCCAATATAAGGGCTGGCCACATTGTCTTAACTTTAATCGGAAACTACCTCACAGCCAGGTTCTTTGCCTCTTCTATATTTTCTATGCTACTCTTAATCTCAATTCAGGTATTATACACAATTTTTGAATTTGGTATTAGCTTGATCCAAGCTTATATTTTTTGTCTGTTAATTACACTTTACTCAGACGAACACCCTCATTAGTAATATATTTATTACTTTAGCTAAAAATTAACTATTGTAAAAGAATCTATGATTCATTTTCGGGGTATGAGCCCAATAGCTTTTGCCTTAGCTTATTTTACATGTTGGGGAGATCTAACTCCGTAAGTAGATCTACAGTCTACCGCTTTTTACTCAGCCACCAAGCAAACACACCAGGAGTGACTTCCTTCCTCGATTTTGCAGGTCGATATTTTTAACTAAACTATGGTGGGCAAGGTCTAAAGAAATTATCTTTATTTTAAGCTTTGAAGGCTTATAGTTTATTTAACTTAAAACCCTTACCAGGAGGATATGAACCTCTCTTAAGAAATCAAAATTCTTCGTGCCCTTACACTGCTTTGTAAGTATCTTTTTTAAAATTTATTAAACTTTCTGCTTGGAAGGCAGATGTACTTACTCATACTCAAAAGACATTTCTAATAAAATCTATTTATTCCTTTAGAATGAAAATCTAATGTGCTCCCTACACCGTAGAAACTTCTTCTTTCTTCTTGTTCCGCTTATGAATTTGAGTATCGTTCTAGTTCCGCTTATAAAGTAAACAGTTTGGGTCTGCCCGGCCAGTGATAAAGCTTGGCTCTGACTTTATTGCATAGCGAAGACTAAGGAATACACATGGTTTTTTTTGAGTTAGACGAGGTAAAAGAAGCATAAAGTAAAATAAAAAATTTTAATTTATACTTCTTTTAGGGTATCATTGTTTAAAAAAATGCCTTGAAAAGTCCCGTTAACACCAGTGACCAAGATTAAAATCAGGGGCGAAAGCCCGCATTAGCTTAGTTTGTATATATCTGGTTAACTTGGTGCCAGCAACCGCGGTTATACCAAGAGATTAAGTTATGCAAATACAGGTAAAAAGGCAGTTAGGCTATAAAGAAGTACTATGATTTTATATAAAGAGGTGAAATTTATATATATAAAAACTAATCCAATAAGTGCTGTAAAGCTGAATCTGCGACAGCCTTGAGGGAAACTGGGATTAGATACCCCATTATTCTTGGCCGTAAATAGATTATATCTACCAGAGCACTATGAACTACAATTAAAGTTTAAAACTCAAAGAGCTTGGCGGTGTTTTAGACTCTTTAGGGGAACCTGTCTCATAATCGACAGTCCACGCTAGACCTAACCTTTATTAGAAATCAGTTTGTATACCGTCGTCGACAGGTAACTTTTAAAAAACTAGAAGTTAGCAACTATAAGGTTATTAACTAATACGTCAGATCAAGGTGCAACCAATATAAAGGTGAGGATGGGTTACAATTATGAACTTATAATTACGGCAAAACAGAAGAAAGCTCTGTTTTTAAGGAGGACTTAAAAGTAAAATAAATTATCTAAATATCTTGAATACAGCTCTGAAACGTGCACACATCGCCCGTCGCTCTCGTTGAAAAATGAGATAAGTCGTAACATAGCAGGGGTAATGGAAATTGCCCCTAGACGAAAAACATAGTATAAATCGAATACATTTCACTTACACTGAAAATATACTTAATATTAAGTTGTTTTTATAGTCTATGTGCCAATTTAACCAATTTGTTATACCTAACTAACTTAATAAAAACATTATAAAACTTAGTAAAGGTGAGTGAACTTTTTGCATAAATTTACAAGTACTGAGAAGGAACATAAATGAATTAAAATTAAGGAAAGAAACAATCTTGTACCTTTTGCATCATGGTTTAGCTAGATTTAAATTTTGCTTTAAATTTCTCGAAATCTAATGAGCTATTTTTAGCCTTTATTTTAGTGAATGTTATATTAATTGTGGCAAAAATTTTATAAGAGTTAAAAATAGAAATGAAATTTTATACGCATTAGAGGATAGCTAGTTCTTTTAAAAAGCATATAAGTGCTTTAAACCAAGATTCATTCTGTAAGTGTACAATTTAATTAAATTGGTTTAGTTAAATTTTTAAGGATAAGCTTGAAAATTTTAAATAATAGAAACATAAAATTCTGTATTAAATTTAAGCTTGAAAATAGCTACCATCATTGACTTTGTTACAATTTCATTATTTGAAGTTGAAATAGTCTGATAAATCTGTTTAATACTTTAAAAAAGAAAATTCATAAACTTAAAATGAATTGAACAAATGCTAAAATGAGTATTTGCTAAAATTTTAAATTTATTAAAAGACCTAAAATAAAACTTAGAGACTTTTTGGCAATTAAATCGTAAAAAGGAACTCGGCAAAGCAGTATTCTGCCTGTTTATCAAAAACATGGCTCTCTGAAATCCACACATAAAGAGTCGGACCTGCCCAGTGAATAATTTTTTAACGGCCGCGGTACTCTGACCGTGCAAAGGTAGCATAATCATTTGCCTTATAATTGAGGGCTGGAATGAATGGTTTGACAAGAATACAACTGTCTCTTTGCGATTTTGTAGAACTTGATTTTCAGGTGAAGAAGCCTGAATAAAATTGAAAGACAAGAAGACCCTATCGAGCTTTAGAAAAATTAATAAAACTGGATTTATATTTATAGAAAATTTATTATTGAAAACTTTGGTTGGGGCGACTGAGGAACAGTTAAAGCTTCCTTTAAATATTATTAACGCATTGATAAAGATCCAGAATAAGTCTGATCAGAAGAATTAGTTACCGTAGGGATAACAGCATAATCTTTTTTGAGAGCTCCTATCGAAAAAAAGGTTTGTGACCTCGATGTTGGACCAGAATATCCTAAAGATGAAGCAGTCTTTAAGGGTTGGTCTGTTCGACCATTAAAATTCTACGTGATCTGAGTTCAGACCGGCGTGAGCCAGGTCAGTTTCTATCTTCAATTGAAAAAGTAAATTCAGTACGAAAGGACCAATTTAACACCAAGAATTAAATTTGTAAGCCTGGGCATAGTATAATAATCAATTAAACCGAAAATCAAATTAGCAAAGATATAATGCGATTGACTTAGGATCAATAGACATAGGTGAAATCCCTTTATTTGATAGGATAAAGGTGGCAGATGAAGTGCATTAGGTTTAAGCCCTAAATATAAAGATGAAAATTCTTTCCTTTATAATGTATCTTTCTGTTATCTCACCGGTATTTTCGTATATCTGCATTTTATTGGCAGTCGCTTTTTTTACTCTTTTAGAACGCAAGGGATTAAGGTACATTCAGATCCGAAAAGGACCTAATAAGGTAGGATTTGCAGGTATCCCTCAGCCAATCGCAGATGCAGCAAAACTGTTGACTAAAGAAATTGCAAAACCTACAATAGCAAATTATTCGCCCTACTTCATTGCTCCTATCTTTAGCTTCACTCTGGCTCTCTTTTTATGGCAATTATACCCCAGCTTATACGCTGCCAGCTACTTCAAGTGAGGAATTCTCTTTTTTCTCTGCGTGTCTGGTTTAAATGTATATGGAACGCTACTGGCCGGATGGGCTTCTAATTCTAAATACGCACTATTAGGAAGTTTACGGGCTATTGCCCAGACAATTTCTTACGAAGTAAGAATGGCACTAATTTTATTATTTCCCCTTTTTGTAGTAGGCAGCTTTAGTTTCATTGAAATTAAAGAAGCTCAAAAAATTCTTTGGTTAAGCTTACTGATGCTACCGGTATCACTTATTTGATTTGTAACCTGTGTTGCGGAAACCAACCGAGCCCCTTTCGACTTTGCTGAAGGGGAATCTGAACTAGTCTCTGGTTTCAACATTGAATATGGAGCCGCAGGCTTTGCTCTGATTTTTCTAGCAGAATACGCCAATATTTTAGTTATAAGTTTATTCACTTCTTTACTCTTTTTTGGAGGTAGCTCTATAATTTTTATAGAAAGTGATACAGCCTTTATATTAAAAGTTCTACTCTTTGCTTTTCTCTTTATTTGAGTTCGAGCGAGATATCCCCGGTTCCGGTATGATTTATTAATAGGTCTGACGTGAAAGGGGTTTTTACCTGCTTCTTTGTGTTTCCTTTTATTAATTACTACCTTAGCTTACAACATTTATTATTAGACATAGCCAGAATCGTAGTTTAATAAAAATATTAGCATTGGAAGCTAGAGATTGGGCTACTAAGTTCCCACATTCTGAAATGAGCGCTTTAATAGTAATTACCTTAACTCTTTCTAGGCTTTTTCTGCTCCCTCTAATAAACCAGCCATTAAGCCTGGGTTTAAGAATTATATTTTCAACTCTTTTTATGTGTATTCTCAGTAGAACAATAGTATCTTCCTGATATGGTTATATCCTATTTCTAATCTATGTTGGAGGACTCTTAGTTATATTTGCATATGTCGCAGCTTTATCTCCTAATGTTCTATTCGGTAAAGCCAAAGCGATACTAGTTTTTTTGCTCCTAATTATTCCGGCGGGTCTACTCATATATTTTTATCCTTTTATTGATATCAATTTTATAAGCCACAACAGCTCTTATAGGACCTTTAAATTTATAAAAACTTACGGGATAGAAATAATCTCCCCACAAATAGTGTCTATTTTTATTGGCTTAGCTGTCATCTTATTAATCACATTAATTGTTGTGGTAAAAATTTGTTGCTATCACCACGCCTCACTGCGTCCATTCAAAACCTAAAAACTCATGCGAAGTCCAACTCGAAAAATTCACCCGCTTCTAAAAGTAATAAACGGTGCATTCGTCGATCTACCAGCTCCTTCAAACCTTTCAGTATGATGAAATTTCGGGTCTCTTTTAGGGCTATGCCTAGTAATTCAAATTGTAACTGGATTATTCTTAGCAATACACTACACAGCCCATATCGACCTGGCCTTTAGTTCCGCCGTCCATATTAGTCGAGATGTTAGATATGGTTGGCTATTACGGGCGATCCATGCGAACGGAGCTTCATGATTCTTTATCTGTATTTATCTTCATGTAGGCCGCGGAATGTATTATGGGTCATGCCTTCAAATTCACACATGAAACATTGGCGTAGTTTTGCTCATTCTTACAATGGCAACAGCATTCTTAGGTTACGTCCTCCCCTGAGGTCAGATATCATTTTGGGGTGCAACTGTTATTACAAATCTCTTATCAGCCATCCCATACATTGGAAAAATACTAGTGGAATGGGTATGGGGGGGATTCGCGGTTGACAGCGCAACTTTAACACGCTTCTTTGCCCTCCATTTCCTGGTCCCTTTTGCTATTGCTGCCTTGGCTATTATTCATATGCTATTCTTGCATGAAACCGGTTCAAATAACCCCTTGGGGATTAACAGAGACGGGGAGAAAATTCCCTTCCACTCCTATTACACATTCAAAGATCTAGTAGGATTTGTTATCCTTTTATTTTTGTTATCAATACTAGTACTATTTTCCCCCCAACTCTTAACTGACCCTGAAAATTTCATTCCCGCAAATCCCCTAGTTACCCCAGTACACATTCAGCCAGAGTGATATTTCTTGTTCGCTTATGCCATCTTACGGTCAATCCCCAATAAGTTAGGGGGTGTACTAGGGTTGGCTGGGTCAATTCTAATTCTATTCATCGTCCCATTTACACATATTGGTAAATTTCGATCTTTGGCCTTTTACCCGCCAAACCAAGTTCTTTTTTGATCCTATATTGGTATCTTTTTTATTTTAACTTGGATTGGAAGTTGCCCAGTAGAGACACCCTACGAACAAATTGGTCAAGTTTTCACAGCTCTTTATTTCATATATTTCCTTGTAGATCCACCAATCCAATGAATATGAGATAAAATTTTAGATTATTAACATAAGTTGTTTCCTGGGGACAGTTTGTCTTGAAAACAAGCTTAAAGTGTTCGATTCACTTATCAACTTATGGTTTAGCAGTAAGAAATTATTGTATTCATCTTCGGCTTACAAGGCCAATGCTCTAATATTAAGCTATTACTGCAATATACAAGTCATGAGAACATTTCACTTAAGTTTACTTAGCATATGGGGATTTTTTATAGCTCTTTTAGCCTTATCACTTCAATATAAACACTTACTAAGTGTACTTTTAAGCTTGGAAGCTGCAACAATAAACCTTTTTATTATAATATTCGCTTTCGCAAACAGAACTACTCTGAGCGGCCAGACTTCCCTTATTCTAATTACCCTAGGAGCCTGTGAAGCTAGACTGGGGCTTGCTATCCTAGTGGCAATCATTCGTTCTGAGGGAAATGACTACGTATCTAGATTTTCCCTACATAAATGCTAGGTTTAGTCATTATAGGGAGCTCTTTACTGCTATTTCCAAAAAGCAAGTGGTCTTGATACCTAAAACTCTGGTCCCTCGCTTTAGGGAGTCTGATTTCTTGTTTACACTTATTTACCCCCATTTCAACCTATGAATTCGTGAATTCACACATGGCTTATGACTCAATATCAAGCGCATTAATTTCGCTGACTTTTTGAATTTCCCTAATAATGATATTGGCCAGACAAAACAGAGTAAAAATGCCAAAAAATAAAGACTTCTTATTCGCCGTATTTCTGGTCTTACTAAATCTAATTTTAATCCTTACATTTCTATCGTCGAGAAGCTTGCTCTTTTATTTTTTATTTGAAGCTTCGTTAATCCCGACCCTCCTTCTCATCCTAGGATGAGGGTACCAACCTGAGCGACTACAGGCCGGAATATACATAATGATTTACACTGTAGCAGCTTCTCTTCCTCTCCTATTTAGAATTTTATGAATGACGCAAAAACTCTCCTCTAGGGAGATACTCCTAGTCAATATACTTCGAAATTTTAGCTTACTACCTCTCCAGTTTTGAAGTTGAAATTACCTCACTCTCTTAATTTTTACGGCGTTTCTAGTCAAACTTCCGATATTTACAGTTCATTTATGGCTCCCCAAAGCCCACGTAGAGGCCCCAGTAGCCGGCTCAATGGTTTTAGCAGCAATTCTTTTAAAATTAGGGGGATATGGTGTTCTCCGCTTTTATCAGTATTTAAATTTTTTTGGCTCCAACATATCTATCTTTATCTATTCTCTAGCTTTATGAGGGGGAGTTTTAACTAGAATTATTTGCTTCCGACAGATTGATTTAAAATCACTTATTGCTTACTCTTCCATCGGACACATGTCTTTAATGCTAGCAGGGGTATTTTCAAACACTTCCTGAGGCTGAAGAGGAGCCCTGGTCCTGATAATTTCTCATGGCTTTTGTTCCTCCGCATTATTTGCATTAGCAAATTACACCTATGAAAAGACACACACCCGAAGCTTATTTCTAAGCAAAGGTATGCTAATATTCTTACCCGCGCTAGCTTTATGATGATTTTTATTCTGCGTAATAAACATAGCCGCCCCTCCAAGAATCAACCTTTTAGGCGAAATCATAATCTTCCCTTCCACAATTTTTAGCTCAAAATATTTTTTGGTATCCCTGGCTTTGATAAGCTTCCTAGCGGCATTATACAGCATATACTTATTTACTTCTATCCACCACGGAGGAAGCCCAAAGTTTTTAAAACCCTTTAGCTCCCTAAAAATTCCAGGGTTTACATTATTTTTCATGCACTGAATTCCTGGGAACCTTTTGATCCTAAAAGGAGACCTTATTTTCATATGGATTTAATAAGTCAAGTTAGTTTAACCTAAAATATCAGCCTGTGGATTTGAAGACGAAATTACTATCTCACTTGACCATGTTTAATATACTAAAATCTTCTTCTATTAGGTCCTTATTTTTATTCACCTACAGAATTGCCATTTTTCCAGTCACTATTTTTTTCCTAATGAACCAAAGTTGCATTATCTTTGAGTGAAACATTTTCCAGATAAGCTCTTGCATCATAACTTTTATTTTTATTTTCGATGCTGTAAGACTAAGCTTTAGAAATGTCGTCTGTCTAATTTCTAGCTGTGTAATAATATTCTCTTCAAGATACATATCCCACGACCCATTCTTGAAACGATTTACTTGATTAGTAATACTTTTCGTCTTGTCAATAAACCTTTTAGTCTTTATTCCTAGCCTACCCGCACTACTACTAGGATGAGATGGTCTCGGGATCGTTTCATTCGCCCTAGTTATTTATTACCAAAACATAAAATCCTTAGGTGCCGGAATAATTACTGTATTGGCAAACCGAATTGGCGATGTTATAATCCTAATTTCCATTGGGCTATTAGTTCTTCAGGGCCATTGAATAATCATTTCAATATGGGACTTCTATCTGTCAACCTGAACTGCCTTAGCCGTAACGCTTGCTGCAATAACTAAAAGAGCTCAGATCCCCTTTTCTAGCTGACTTCCTGCAGCTATAGCAGCCCCCACCCCCGTTTCTGCATTGGTACACTCTTCAACTCTTGTTACTGCCGGGGTCTTCTTGGTAGTCCGATTTTTCCCTTTTTTAGAGACAATTTCTGGCTTCAAATCAGCTTTACTATTCATCTCAGTTTTAACTTTGCTGATAGCCGGAATTGGGGCCAACTATGAAAACGACCTGAAAAAAATCATTGCATTGTCCACCTTAAGCCAGCTAGGAGTCATAATAATAAGCCTCGGCATGGGTATGCCATATCTTGCTTTGTTCCACTTATACACACATGCCCTTTTTAAGGCCCTGCTATTCCTGTGCGCCGGAATAATTATCCACAACAGATCTAATACTCAAGACATTCGTCACATGGGACTAATTGCTCAGCAAGCGCCACTCACTGTAGCATGCATAAATATTGCAAACTTATCCCTCTGTGGGGCACCTTTCTTAAGAGGATTTTATTCTAAAGATTTGATCCTAGAACTCTCGCTACATAATCCCACTAGCTTTTTAATAGTCCTTCTCATCTTCTTGGCCACGGGAATAACCGCAGCCTACTCATTCCGGTTATCATTCTGCTCACTCTGGGGCCATATAAAAAATAACCCATACCACGGGAAACAGGAAGCTGACCCATATGTAAACTGATCTGTTACAGTCTTAAGTTTAGCTGCAATTTCAGCGGGGGTTTGCTTACAGAGTACTTTCTTAACATTTGACCCCACTCCATTAATCCTCCCTACTTACCTGAAACTCTTAACAGTCTTTGTAATTTTAATGGGCCTATTCGTTGCATTTATACTGTGAGAATCTACTTTCTCAGAATCAGAAATAAGAAAAACTAAGTTTTTCTGCTCAACTATATGATTTTTAACTCCGCTGTCCTCCCAACCTTTAACTAAATTTTCAATGCAATTAGGAACCCACCTCATGAAGTCGATCGACCTCGGATGGTTGGAGATTATAGGAGGCCAGGGATCAGCGGCAATAACCTCTAATATCTCCATAGCGAATCAGAGAATCCAAGTCAAAACCTTTAATTATTTCATTACTTTAATAATCTTAGCCATAATTTTACTGGGCTTTATAATACACTCATAAGCTTTAATAGCTTAAAATCCTAAGAGCATAGCACTGAAGATGCTAAGGTGGCAATTACGTCTTAAAGCAAGCCAGCGCCTAACAAAAGTAAGCGCTGGCTTGCTAGTAACCAACTTCCGATCTGAGCATGGGACGAAATCCATTTCATCTAGTCGAATTCAGTCCTTGGCCTTTAACGGGTTCAATGGGAGCCCTATTTCTAACCTCAGGGCTAGCTGGCTGATTTCATGGGTATGGTTACTGAACTATAGTTTTAGGTTTAGTGCTAATTGGAATAACCATGGTTCAATGGTGACGGGACGTGATCCGCGAAGCTACTTTTCAGGGTTTTCATACAATTCAAGTTTCAGGGGGACTCCGGTGGGGGATAATTTTATTTATTATTTCCGAAGTTTGTTTCTTTTTTGCATTCTTTTGGGCTTACTTCCATAGAAGCCTGGCTCCCAGGCCGGAATTAGGTTCTTGCTGGCCTCCAACTGGAATTACTCCCTTAAATCCCTTTGAAGTTCCTCTACTTAATACTGGAGTGTTGCTTGCTTCTGGGGTGACAGTAACTTGGGCCCATCATAGCCTAATAGAAGGTAATAACCCGGGAGGACTTCAAGGACTCATTGCTACAGTTGCACTGGGGGCTTATTTCACTTTTCTTCAAGCTGGAGAATACTATGAAGCTTCTTTTACGATTGCAGATGGAGCTTATGGTTCAACCTTTTTCGTTGCCACTGGATTTCACGGGTTACATGTATTAATTGGAAGTAGCTTCTTATCTGTTTGCCTGGCTCGGGTGTGGCTACAGCACTTTTCTACGGGGCATCACTTTGGCTTCGAAGCTGCTGCATGATATTGGCATTTTGTGGATGTAGTTTGACTGTTTTTATACCTGTCAATTTATTGATGGGGTTGCTAGTAAGATATTTTTAAACAGCATAGTTTATTTCCCTATCTTAGATGACTGAGTTTAAGTGCTAGATTTTTAATCTAGAAACGGCATTTGATGCCTCTAAGAGGCTGACTGACTTGGTACTTTAAGCATAAAAGATTTGGCTTGCATTCAAACAATAAGTCTTTAGACTTTCAGGTCATCTAGGTAAACACTGAGTATAAAAAGCGAGAAATTTGCATGCGGTTTCGGCCCGCACTTTAGGGGTGTGAGTCCCCTTTTATATTATAATTTTAAATGGAAGCCAAAATAGAGGCGCCTAGCTGTTAATTAGGAGAATGTAAAATTAAGTTACTCATTTAAACTTAATGCCACGCCGGATGAACGGAAATCATTGATGTTGATTAACATGGGATAAAACTATCTCTGGCATTAAAAATGTTTAGAAGTCTGTGAAGAAGAATTATCGCACTGAGGCTATCTTGCGTAGTAATAACGTTAGGGTGAGTTCTAGCGAAACGGGCTTTAAGGGACCGGGAGAAGAGAAGACCATTTGAGTGCGGTTTTGATCCCATTAAGTCGGCTCGGCTACCTTTCTCTCTTCGTTTCTTTCTCTTAGCTATTATTTTTCTTATTTTTGATGTAGAAATTGTGTTGCTGTTTCCGATTTTAAGCAGAATAATAAGAAACCTTTCCATGAGATTAATCTTGAGTAGTTTTATTTTCTTAGTTATCCTAATTATTGGCTTATTTCATGAGTGAAATGAGGGTTCCTTAGATTGAGCGCAATAGCAGAACAGGGAGAAAAAACTTGGAGTAAAACAGGGCTGCTAACTTTGTTTTGGGTGATTCGATTTTATCCTTTTTCTTATGCTTTCAACTCTACCTTTTGGTTATATATTTCTGGTTGTAATAATATCTGGAACTCTCTTTTCAATCTCCTCTATTCATTGATTGGGTATCTGAGCCGGTTTGGAAATTAATCTCATCGGTTTTCTTCCAATGTTAGTCTATCAAAAAAGAATCTCAGAAAGAGAATCAGCAGTAAAATATTTTATTGTTCAAGCACTGGGTTCTAGCCTTCTTATGTTTGGAAGACTGGTGAGTTATAGAGGTTCATTTACTTGGGATATATATAATGATAGCTGAAGCTGAAGAGTTTTGGGCTTGATCGCCGTCATCAGCGGACTATGCATTAAATTGGGCTTGTTTCCCTTTCATTATTGACTTCCTGGTGTTATGGCGGGTCTTCCCTGGTTATCATGTCTGGTATTGGCGACTTGGCAGAAAATTGCTCCTCTGTTTTTAATACTTAATTTATTCGATTTAGGACAGTGTTATTGACTAGCTGTTTATCTTTGCTTAGCTAGGGCCGGTTCTAGCTTAATTGGGGGAGTGGGCGGTATAAACCAAACTCAGATTCGGGCCTTGTTAGCCTATTCTTCGATTGGGCATTTAGGGTGAATTATATTCGCAATTATGCATGGAGAGTGAGTTATAAAGACCTATTTCGGCATTTATGTCCTAATTTCGATTTGTATGTTTTTAGGCTTATGGTACAGAGATTCTGGCCTAATAAAAAATCTAGATAGCCTAAAGAATTTGGGGTTCGCCCAGATAGCAGTCATACTATTGTTTTTATCTTTAGGGGGGTTACCTCCTTTACTCGGTTTTGTATCAAAGTGACTTGTAATTATAATTGGGACCAGTAATTCTTATCTATTATTCTTATTAGCTTTGATATTGGGCTCCCTGATAAGATTATTCTATTATTTAAGTTTATTTTTCTCAATGGTTTTGAGTAACCTAAAAAAAGAAAACTTGGTTAAATTACACAGAAAAGAAAACGTGATAATCCCTGGAATTATCTTAATTAATGTAATTGGGGGGATCGCAATTTTACTCAGTAATACAATGAGCTCATTGT